ATTACTTAAATATTAATGAACTAGCCAATAATAAAACACCCTAGGAGAAACCCTCTCCAACCCAATAGGTATAAAAGAATGATTCACACCGCAGATTTCACTACATTGCCCAAATATCACACCAGATCTCATCAAATGTACACCCAACTGATTAATTCGACCGGGGACAGCATCAACCTTCACACCAATTGAGGGAAGAGCCCATGCATGAATAACATCAGCAGATCTCACAAGAACTCGCCTATCTACCCCATAAGGCAAAACACAACGATTATCAACCTCTAAAAGACGATAACCACCCTCCTCCATATTATCCATACTCACTATATAAGAATCAAATCTAACAAGATCCATCCCGTCCCCAAACTCATAACTCCAATATCACTGATGCCCAATAGCCTTCATCCTAACCACAGGCCCACCAACCTCATCTAACAAGTATAATAATCGCACAGATGGAATAGCCAAAATCAATAATAATAACCCAGGAATTACAGTTCAAGCTGCCTCCAACGTCTGAGCCTCTACAACAAATCGAGAAGACAATTTATTTTTCAACAGACAAATAATTATATACCCAACAAAAGATGAAACCAGTACAAGAACAAACATAGCATGATCATGAAAAAATACTAACTCAAAACCCAAACCACTAAAACTATCTTGAAACCCAAACTGACCCCAAAAGCTCATCTCTTTATTCTTTATCTTGTTTTACCACCCTAACTCTCCCACTCCAACGACCCCTCACGCCACTCATGAATAACCCCACCAAAAAGTAACACCAAAAAAAAAGACAAAGCCAAATAACCACCAATTCACATCCAAGAGCCCCCCACTACCATCACAACTGGAAATAATAAAACAATCTCCACATCAAAAACCACAAAAATAACAGCCAACAAAAAAAACCGCAAAGAAAAAGGAACTCGAGAAGACCCAATTGGATCGAAACCACACTCAAACGGACTAGATTTCTCTCGACCAATCACAAAAACAGAAGCCCCCAGCACTAGTCCAACCAACATCAACACAAAACCTAACAAAACAGAAAGTAACACCCTTACCATCACCTTTTCCATTTTCACCCACTAATTCATTTATATGGATGAACTCAATAAGTATAAACCTACCCCACCACTACGCATGCCATGACGAAAAGCATAACTCTCTATTTACAGAACCACAATCTACTGTTTTTATCTTAAACTATTTCGTCCCCCCCATTGTAAAATTTCTATTTTTTTTTTTTACCAAAAACTTTAGTAAAAAACAAAAATTCAGTTGAATTTACTTCAAACCCCAAAAGTTCTATACTTTAAAATAAAAGACTTGATTTGCAATCAACCATTGAGCCCCAAACTCTAGAACTACCAAACCCCAACCCAACAATGCAAAAGGACCTCGGAGAATATTTGCCTTGAAATCAAAAAGAAAGTGTTCGACTCACTTATCCTTTTCCACAAACAAACGGGGAACAGCTGAGCTAATACGTGGCTTCTAACCATGTAAAGAGAAGTTTGATTCCTTTCGCTCCCCTCACGCCGATTAAGTGTTCATCAGCACATTGACTTTTCGCGTCAAAAGAGCATAAAATGCACTTGGCTACCAAAACTTTTGGTTATCACCAAATTCCTAACCCACATCACAAACATACTCCAACACAAAACAGTACAAAAATCAATCATTTTTTTCCTTACTAGACTTTTTGTAGCAATCCTCTTCCCAAATTTACTTAGTATAATACCAGAAAGAACCGGGTATGTCAAACCATCACTCATCGACAACCCACTAGAAAACAACCAACCAACTGACACAACACCAACCCCTACAGGTTCCCACCCGCTTAAGAATAGTCCCGCCTCCACCAACATCTCCGACAAAGTATAAATGAAATCCCCGTACAAGTTTTTATTCTTATTTTTAATAGTAGCAAGCACATGTATAGTACTATCCTCCTCAAACTGACTAACAACATGAATAGGCCTAGAAATCAATATACTAGGATTTATCCCACTGATATACTTAAAAGAAACTACAAATGAATCAGAAACAGCCGCAAAATACTTAGTTCCTCAAGCCCTAGGATCGACGATCTTTATTGCCTCAGCAACAACTTCCCTATACTTAAACAATCTTCAAATCTTAATACCTATTGCAATGTGCCTAAAACTAGGAGCCGCCCCATTTCACTTTTGATTCCCATCCGTAATAGCTGGACTCCCGCTATTACCAGCTTTCCTCCTACTAACTTGACAAAAAATCGCCCCTATCTTCGCCATCTGCTCTTTCTCACCCACACTCAGGACCAAAATCTTGCCCATTGCAGGAATCAGAGCGCTATGAGGCGGAATTGGCGGTTTAAATCAAACAGACATCCGATCTCTATTAACCTACTCCTCGATCGCACATACAGGATGAATACTAGCCAGCATCAGTAGCCCCACCCCAACACTAAGAATTTATATTGGGGCCTACATTCTAATTACTGTCTCTATCTATACCACCCTAACCAACCACTCTACAAAGCACCACAAACAACTCTTTTCTCCGAAAGAGCCTTACCAATCATTCCTACTAAGAATTACAATCCTATCACTTGGTGGTCTCCCCCCATTCGTAGGCTTCGTAATAAAACTACTAGTCCTATACCACACAGAAGCCAGAATACTTATTATTCTTACCTTAATCTCAGGCGCCATAATAAGCCTACTCTATTATCTATCCCTAACCTTCTCCCCACTGCTAAGACTAAACAAAACATACTTCACTAGAACTAAAATAATTTCGAAATCCTCAATTATATTTCTTCTATCTCAAATTCTCCCACTATCCTTCATTCTATTCTATTTCTAATAATAGGGTAAGCTAACACTAAGCTGTTGGGCTCATAACCCAAAAATAGACTTCATTCTTCCTATTATCCTACACCCTCAATTTAAGGGATTTAAGTTAAATAAAACTAATAGCCTTCAAAGCTTTAATTGACACTTACAATCAATCCCTACCCAACACAAGCAAGAAACTACAAAGTGCTATGGTTTCGACCCATAAATAGGTATTACACTAATATCCTTGCTTTAAATATTTCATTGACGTAAACAATTAGCTATACCAATCAAACTACATATGGCAGCCTACGCGCATTGTGTAATTAGGACCAGCACTTAATATAATCTTCAAAAAATTTATATTAATAAGCCAATCCAAGACCCTATCTAGTCTAAGGTTCTCCCACAACACCAATGTCCTATTTTATAGTAGTTAGGAAACTAAGCCTCAGAAAACAAGTAAAAGGGGTGGCAAAAGTGGTGCCAGCAGTCGCGGTTATACCACTATCCCAAGCTAATTTTAACAAACTAGGATAACCTCCACAACAAGACCACAAAACCAACTTTTAATGTAAAAAGTATATTATAACTATACCCAACCAAGTCCTACCAAATTATCCGCACAAACCACAATCTCAGAACTCGGATTAGATACCCGACTACTGTGTGGCCCAACACATAAAAGAATACTACAAACGAAAGTTTAAACCTCAAACAATGTGGCGGTGCTTTACTCCTCATCAGGGGATCCTGTGGCTTAAACCGATAACCCACGATAAACCCAAGCTTTCCTAGTATCAACAGCTTGTGTATGGCCGTTTATGCTTGCTCAGAAAAGAAAATAAAAGGAAGCAATTAGGGAAACCCCTAATAATTCAGGTGACATACAGCCAATGGAAAGCTGCCCCATGGGATACAAATAGATACACCCTACTGAACTTAACCCTTAAAAGTTTAATGAAAGAGGACTTGAAAGTAAGGTCTCAACACACATCAAGTAGACCTGAATAAGAACTAAAGCGCGCACAAATCGCCCGTCACTCCGGCAATAAAGCCGGATAAGTCGTAACATAGTAGGGGTAATGGAAATTGCCCCTATAAGTCTATGATGGCCGAGAACCAGGCATCGAGCTTTTAACTCGACCACAGTTATTATCACTTCAAGACAAAGCTTTGAGAAGCTAATAAGCATCGGTCTTGTAAACCGAAGATAAGACGAACCTCTCCAAAGCTACCAATTAGCAAAGTGGCCGAGATTTAGGCAAAAGATTGTAGCTCTTTGCACGGGCCATCCCCTTTGTACGCCCCAAATTTAACTATTTTACTTATAAACCTGAAAAAAATTTTTAAATACAGTAGTATTACATAACAACCTCTCACAAACAAAACCGCAAGGGTCACCAACTCCGCCCATCTTAGAAAAGATAATTACTTATCCCTTTTGCATCATGGAGAAGCAACAAAAACGCAAAGATCTCTGCACTCCCGAATAATTATGAGCTACTAAACCCTAAAACTTAATGTTTCATAATTAACAACTAGTCTTTAGTAGAAGTAACAAGCCTTCCATATAATTTGATAGCTGGTTTTTCACAAAAAGTATCTTAGTACTGCCCTATATGAAATTATACTTCCAAATTACTCTATAGGTGTTAACCTTTTAAGGATTAGCTCAAAAGGAACAATTAGAAATAACCCACACTTCTCATCTTTTAAGTAGGCTTAAAAGCAGCCACCTGACAGCGTTCTAGCTAATAACTAACCCACCCTAATATAAAAACCTAATTCTAATTAAAGTGGAATCTAGTGCCAAACTCACCCACTAACAAACAGGCATCCTATTAGTATTTATATAAACCACTATTAAAAATCTAAACAAAATTAATTCATAAACAATCCCACCCCATACACATATAAAGCGAACTCGGCAATAAAATTCCCTGCCTGTTTACCAAAAACATCGTCTTTTGAAGCATTTTACATAAAAGATAATGCCTGCCCAGTGAAAATTTTTAAACGGCCGCGTTAGCGTGAGCGTGCTAAGGTAGCGTAATAAATAGCCTTTTAATTGGAGGCCAGTGAATGGCAAGACTAGGAATACCTGTACCCTTTATGAAAAAAAAACTTTTCATCTGAGTGAAAAGACTCAGATAGCAAAGGAAGACGAAAAGACCCCGCGGAACTTTACCTTTTCCAGCCTTAACTGCCCATAAACACAAAAGACAAAAGGTTTGATTGGGGCAATCTCGGAACAACCAAGCTTCCGATTTCTCCTTAAACAAATATTTATAACTCGATAAGGACAAAAAAGAAGTTACCCCGGGGATAACAGCGTAATCCAGCTCAAGAGTACACATCGAAAGCTGGGTTTGCGACCTCGATGTTGGCTTAAGGATATCCACATCAGTGCAACCGCTATGATAGGATAGTCTGTTCGACTATTATACCCTTACACGAGCTGAGTTAAGACCGGCGCAAGCTAGGTTGGTTTCTATCTCCTATGCACTTAATAACCTTCCTGATTGTACGAAAGGACCCCAAGAGGTGCACCAAATAACAAGCATTTTTTAAAAATCAAACCCCCTACAATAGACAATTTTCTATCCCCAAGCAAGTTAGTATAATAATACCATTGACTTAGGATCAATAAATAAGTTAATCACTTACTCGCCACCTCCTACTTATCACCAAGGGAAGAAGCTACACATAGCAATTAGCCGTTACCTAATAGATAGTGATTAAACTCACCTACCCTACTTACCGCCACCTCAGAAAATAGTTTAAAAAAAACAAAAACTTTGGGAGTTTTAAATTTAGCCACACTAATTTTCTGAATCAAAATACCAATACGAAAACAACACCCCGCTATCAAGGTTCTGAATAACTCACTTTACGACCTCCCAGCCCCAACAAACCTATCCGTGTGATGAAACTTCGGCTCTCTACTCGGCCTATGCTTAGCCGGCCAAATTATTACAGGCTTATTCCTTGCCATACACTACACCTCAAACGTAGACCTCGCCTTCTACTCAGTCGCCCACATTTCGCGAGACGTCAATTACGGGTGACTAATACGAATTATCCACGCAAACGGTGCCTCATTCTTCTTTGTGTGCATTTACCTCCATTCAGGTCGCGGAATATACTATGGCTCCTATCTAGCCAAAGAGACATGAAACATCGGCATTATTCTTCTATTTCTAACAATAGCAACAGCCTTCCTAGGATATGTCCTTCCGTGAGGGCAAATATCCTTCTGAGGTGCCACTGTAATTACCAACTTATTGTCAGCAATTCCATACATCGGCAAAACTCTAGTTTACTGGTTATGAGGGGGGTTCTCAGTAGCCAACGCAACCTTAAATCGATTCTTCGTTCTGCACTTTGTTTTACCATTCGCCATTGCAGCTTTCGCTGTACTCCACCTCCTATTCCTCCACGAAACAGGGTCCAACAACCCGCTTGGAATCTCCTCAACCGCCAATCTTATTCCATTTCACGTATTCTATACAACAAAGGACATTGTAGGCTTCATCGCACTCATTGGCTCACTGGCCACCATCTGCTTATTCTACCCAAATCTCCTCACCGACCCAGAAAATTTTATTCCAGCAAATCCACTAAGAACTCCTGTTCATATTCAACCAGAGTGATACTTCCTATTTGCCTATGCAATCCTACGTTCCATCCCCAACAAACTGGGTGGAGTTATTGCCTTAGTTATATCCATCCTAATTCTAATTTTTATACCATTAACCCACCTAAACATCATACGCTCTAATTCATTTTATCCACTAAATCAAATTCTCTTCTGACTATTCACAGGAGTCTTTCTGATTCTAACCTGAATTGGAAAACAACCAGTAGAAGACCCATTCATCTGAATTGGTCAAACCTTCTCTGCTATTTACTTCACCTACTTTGTAATTTCCCCAATAGTAACTAAAATATGAGATTTCCTAGTTTTTTACTCCCCCCAAAAATAATAAATTAAATGAATATAAATCAGGATAAGTAGTTTAAGTTTAAACCATAACACTGAAAATGTTAAAATGGTACAACACCCTCTTCCATCATCATAACTTTTATCATCTTTCAAAAAACACAAATATAAAATATTAAAAAAAGAGAAAGACAAAAGACATTAAAATAGCTAAAAGAATCAAAAAGACTCGAACATAAATTAACAACCTCCCACTCTGCATAATATATGAAAACCCTATACCCCCCCCAAGAACTTTAAACATCCCTTGCCCCCCCAAAACCTCTATTCAACCTAAGTCTAAATATAAATGCATTGACATACCTCCTTTTAATCCTATACCAGCCATCAACCTACCAGACACCAAATTTATAAACCATATCCTAGACAAAAATCACTTAAGCCTACCCACCAACCTTCGTTTGACCTTCCTCGCCTTCAAAAAACTAACCAACATATAAAACAACCCAGAAAACGTAACAAACCCAATAATTACCTTCCCAAAAACACCCACTAAATCAAACCCATTTACAGCCACCCAAATTAACTGCAAAAGTCATCCCCCAACAATCGCCCCAACTGATAAAGTAAGAATAGACACCACAACATAACCACTCTCAACCCCAAATGAACATAAAGAACCACTAAAGCTTTGCCCAAACACCCCTATTAAACAGATCCGCAACCTGTACACCAAACTAAGGCCAGCTCCCACTAACAAAACAAGAACCTCAAACCAACCACTAAAACCCCTAAAAGTTCCCTCCAAAATTAAATCCTTTGAGTAAAATCCACTAAGAAAAGGCATCCCACACAATACCACACTCCTCAATACCAAGCACCCACCCCTAAAAGGCAACAAACGACCAATCCCCCCCAAAATTCGACCATCCTGAGTATCACCAGTAGAATGAATAATAGACCCAGCACATAAAAATAATAAAGCCTTAAACAGTGCATGAGTAAAAAGATGAAAAACAGCAATGATAGGGTAACCAATCCCAATAGTAAATATTATAAGACCAAGTTGTCTCAATGTTGATAAAGCAATAATTTTTTTTAAGTCAACTTCAAAACAAGCTCTTAACCCAGCCATTAACAAAGTTAAACCACCCATTTTTCTTAAAAATCTTAAAATCTCTTCAGTCTCAATCAATGACCTATAAAATCGAATTACCAAATACACTCCCGCTGTTACCAAAGTAGACGAATGAACCAACGCCGACACAGGAGTAGGAGCAGCTATTGCTGCCGGTAATCAAGCAGAAAACGGAATTTGAGCCCTTTTTGTTATAGCCCCAACAACTACCAAATAACAAATTAACATACCAAAACTGCCAAATAAACCATAACCAAAACGCCATTCACCCCAATTAACTATAAAACAAATACACAAAATCAACAAAGCATCCCCAATACGATTCACTAAAACAGTCAACATCCCAGCAGCCAGAGACTTTTTGTTCTGATAATAAATAACTAAAGCAAAAGAAACAATCCCTAGACCATCTCACCCTAAAAGAACTGTAACTAATCTAGGAACAAAAATAAGCAAATTCATTGATCCAACAAAAGCCATAATTAATAATATAAACCGTCGTAAGTACACCTCCCCCTCCATATAAGACATCCTAAATAAAGAAACTGAACCAGAAATTAAACAAACAAAACAAGAAAATACAACCCTAATAGGATCAACTATAACCGGTAGAGTTCAATCAACCCCACACAAATAAAGAAACTGTCACTCAATTATATAACTATCCCCACCACTCACAACCCCATAAACTCCAAATACCCACAAAACTAACCTAACAAAAAAAAGAAAAATGGAACACAGTAAAGGAGCTCCTGAAAGTTTAACAAAGTCCATTGTAGTACTGCACTCCCGCGTAATCCCTCAACATCAACAGAATATTATTTATTCTTTAAGTACTACTTCTTACATTTCATTTGTACTAACCACCACTCCTCTAACTTTCCTAACTTTCAATTATTAGTTATTTAAATACCAAATACCCCCCCCACCCCACATACTACTACTCCAGTATATACTGTAACCCTTATAGCCCATTATTAGAAATTAGTTTATAAAAAAAATAAAATTTTATTATAAACAAACTAGATCTACATAAACTGAAAGCTAGTGATATGTCACAAATGAATTTGGATCATTAAAGGGAGCCAAAGACTCCGCCTTCAAACACCTAACTGCCTTGTAGTATATATCCCATCAAATATTACTGTAAACTGCAACTTTACCAAAGCAACTGCCAAGGCATCGTACAAGTATCGCGCCGGAAGAACGGACTACTCTGATGAGGTAGATTATGGACCCATACCCCGATACTTCCCTAGTACAAAAAGTAGTATATTTAATTACAACTCGCTTACACCGAGTTAAAGGTTTACAATCCCTTTTTGAAACAAAGTGAGGTGGCAGAAAAGTGCCTCAGATTTAAGCTCTGATCAAGGAGACCACTCCCCTTACTAATCATCCCCCACATAGCCTCTACACTCATTACATACCTTCTAATCTTACTAGGCGTAGCATTCTTTACCCTCCTTGAGCGCAAAGCTTTAGGGTACTTCCAGATCCGAAAAGGCCCAAACAAAGTTGGAATCATTGGAATCCCACAACCACTAGCAGACGCCTTAAAACTTTTTGTGAAAGAATGAGTAATACCCACATCCTCAAATTACTTACCATTTATCCTAACCCCAACAATTATATTAATTTTAGCACTTAGACTATGACAACTATTTCCATCCTTTATACTATCATTTCAAATAATCCTAGGAATACTCCTATTCTTATGTATCTCTTCTTTAACCGTCTACACAACTTTAATAGCAGGTTGAGCCTCAAACTCAAAATATGCTCTCCTAGGAGCCATCCGAGCCATAGCCCAAACCATCTCATATGAAGTAACAATAACACTAATTATTATCTTCTACCTATTCTTAATTATGCAAATAGATATTGTAGCAATCCGCTCAATTAATGCCTCTATACCCACTTTTGCCCTCTCCGCACCATTAGCTATTATATGAACCGTTGTTATCCTAGCGGAAACAAACCGAGCCCCATTTGACTTCGCCGAAGGAGAATCAGAATTAGTCTCTGGATTTAATATCGAATATGGTGGAGCCGGCTTTGCTTTCCTCTTCATAGCCGAGTATAGAAACATTCTAATAATAAGACTTCTCACTGCCTGTATGCTAACAGGTACTTTACTAATATCAACTCCGGTAGCAGTCATTTTCCTTTGAGCACGAGCCACCCTTCCCCGATACCGATACGACCTACTAATAGCAATAGCCTGAAAATCTTTTCTCCCAGTAAGATTAATTATTCTATTGGCATCCACCCCCCTCATATTCTCTATAAGATAATCCGCAACATAATGCTGGAAGTATATTATGTTACAACTGCCTTCCAAGCAGGAAGCCCAAACCTGGTCAGCATAACAACAGCCCAACAAGCTAACATGTAATTACATTATTAACACTATCAACCATCTGAATATACTCAATCTTAACAATAACACTCCCCATATACCCCCTATCTCTAGGAATGATAGTACTCCTCCTAGCTTTTATTAGTTGTACCATTATTGCCACAATAAGTCCATGATACGCTTACATACTTTTCTTTATTTTTATTGGTGGAATACTTGTCATATTCGCTTACATTGCATCACTAACCCCTAATGTAACTTTCTCTATAAATAACCAACTCATACCGCTAGTATTAACCGGAATTATTATCTTCAGTTTCAAAAATCTTAATTTCACTCCAAATCACCAAACCAGCCCAGAGCTTAAACTAAGAATTAATGAATCACTACAAGCCCTAAGATTCTTGTACTCCATTAATGGCATCAGATGTATTATTCTTTTGGCCTGCATCTTGCTATTCACCATAGTAGCAAGAGTAAAATTGTGCAAGCCAAAAAGCGGGGCACTACGCCCCTATATATAGCTTTTATATTACTCAAACAAAAAATATATAAATAAATTAAGATAAACTCAATAAGAAAACCCTTACCACCCACAAAGGCAACACCAGCACAAAACAAACCAAATAACTAATAAACTCCTCTACCATAACCACACCCCGCACTCAAAATGGACACTGACCGTGCTGAGTAGCAGAGTAAACATACCACGAATAAAGACCTCTCAAAAAGGTTATAATCCCAGTAAAAAAAGCAAAAATAACAGAATACCTCAAAACAGAAACCCCAAGCATCAACTCCCCCCACAAATTCAAAGATGGGGGAGCAGCCATATTAACAGCACACACTAAAAACCAACACAAAGCAACACCTGGAATCATAACCAACCCCCCCTTAATTAAATACAAACTACGAGTATGATAACATTTATAAGTTTCACTCGCCAAAAAAAATATCCCAGAAGAGCACAAACCATGAGCAACCATCATTAATAAACAACCCAGCCAACCCCAATCAGTGTTCGAATATACCCCCCCTAAAACCAAACTCATATGCCCAACAGAAGAATAAGCCACTAGAGCTTTCACATCACTCTGGGCAAAACAAACCATCCTAGCAACAACACCTCCCCCAAGTCCTAAGCAAAACACTACAGTAATAGACAAAGACCCGAACAACCCTAACACATAAAAAACCCGAATCAACCCATAACCTCCCAACTTCAATAGTACACCAGCCAAGATTATAGACCCAGCTACAGGCGCCTCAACATGAGCTTTCGGCAACCACAAATGAAACCCATAAACAGGCAGCTTTACTATGAAAGCCAAAGAAGCACAGATAGTCACTAACCAACCGTACCCCAAACTCTCACAGCCCAACCCCCAAAAAACAGACCCCCTCTCACTCAAAACCAAAACAATCAACACCAACAAAGGAAGAGAAGCACTCACAGTATAAAGTATTATATACTTACCAGCTTGCAAACGCTCTGGTTGATACCCTCACCCCAAAATAATTATTAAGATTGGAATAAGCCTAAACTCAAACAACACATAAAAACTAAACAAAGACCTTACCCTGAAACAAAAAACAAGCACCAAAGTTAAAAGTAAAACCCTAAAAACAAACCTAGTAGACCCATTACCTCTTTTCTGGATATCTCGCACACTAGCCAACACCCTTAATCTAGAAACCAAAACAGTCAAAGACACAAGACTAAAAGAAAAATTATCCACAACCAACAAATCACCCCAACAACTCATCAACCCCAAAGGACTAAACCACATCTCAAAACTTAACAAAAACATAATAACACATGCCCAAACAAACCCCCATCAGAATAACTCTAACCTAAGTGCACTCACTAATGTAACTAAAACACCAACTACTAATAAACTAAAAATGACCAGAAACCAACCCACTAACGTAATCACTACCAGTCCTACGAACCAACGAAACCAACACACTCAACCCTAACGCCGCTTCACACACCCCAAAAGACAAAAATACTAAACATACACTGTTTAACTCACTTATAAAATAAACTACACTAAAAATTATAATATAAACACCCAAAGTAAAAATTTCCATCCTCAATAAAACCCCAAAAAGACTTTTTCGCTGAGACATCAAACACACCCCCCCAATCAAAACCCCAATGACCCCAACACCCACAACAGGAAAAAATCACATTCACAAAAACTACTTTTTACTCCCCCCAAACCCAAGTTTTCTATTAAATCCCCATTTCACAGAGTCAACAACATGCCCAACTACCTTCCCCCTTTTCAGCCCATAAACAATCCCATACTCCCCCCCAGCTCTCCACCAAACACTAACTATAAACAAAACCACACAAATTAATAAAATTCCAAAAACCAAAACCCAAGACATAGGACTTAATTGAGGCACAAAAGAACACCTTACAGGCAATATGAGCTTGACAAGCTCAAGTTATAACTTTAACTAATCCTTTTATATAAGCCAAACTTAATGCGAATGTGCCAACGGATGATCAGAAGAATACAGTCCAACCAACAAAACAAACACATAAGCCTGCAAAAACCTAACAGCAAACTCAAAAATTACATACCCCCACATCACCAGACTTCCAAACAACCTCCCAACCAAACTTATCCCATAAAAAAATTCAACCACATACCCACCAATAACATGCAACATAAGATGCCCCATAGTAATATTAGCAGCTAACCGAACACCCAAAGTAATAGGACGAATTAAAATACTAACCCTCTCAATCAATACAAGCAACGGAATTAAACCAACCGGCCTCCCCGTAGGAACTAATTGACCAGCGCTATGACCCCAAGAAAAGTACCAACCCCTAAAAATCAGACAAAATCAAACCGTCCCAGCCAACACAAAAGTTAATGATAAATGCCTAGTCGGACTAAAAACATCAGGCACCATTCCAGAAATATTTACAAGAAAAATGACCCTAAACAACGAAACCTGCCCTAAAGCAAACCCACCAAAAAACTTACCAGAGCATCTTTTCACTAACCCAAAAACCAACTCAATTAACAAAAAAAAGATTGCCCTAAATCTAGAAACCCCTACTCAAAATTGCACCAAACAAATTGATAACCCAATAAACCCACTCAATCAAACAAACCCCCAAACCCTAAAACTAAAATCCACCCCAGCATCCAACGATGAAAAAATATCTATTAACATCCTTCCAATTAACCTTTAACTGTTAAGAACCCCACCAATAAATACACAAGTACAAAAAAATCCAAACAACATCCACAAAATGTCAATATCAAGCCGCAGCCTCAAACCCAAAATGATGAGAAACCGAAAAATGGTGTAAGTAACACCGCACCGTACAAACAATTAAAAAAGCTCTACCAATAAGAACATGTAATCCATGAAACCCGGTCATCACAAAAAAAGTGGAACCGTACACCCCATCCGCTACACTAAAAGAAGCCTCCTGATATTCCCCCCACTGAAGAACCGTAAAATACAAACCTAAAAAAACCGTTAAGCCCAACCCATACAAAGCTTCCTCACGACTCCCCACCATTAAACCATGATGGGCCCACGTAACCCTTACACCTGAACCCAACAACACAGCTGTGTTTAATAACGGAACCTTAAAAGGGTTCAAAGGTAAAATACCCACAGGAGGCCAAACACAACCTAACTCCACAGTAGGAACAAGCCTCCTGTGAAAAAATCTTCAAAAAAAAGCAAAAAAAAAGCACACCTCAGAAAAAATAAACAAAATCATACCCCAACGAAGATTTGCACCAACTCAACTAGTATGATATCCCTGATAAGTCCCCTCACGCACTACATCCCGTCACCACTGCATCATAGTCAAAACAATTACCAAAATACCCATCAATATTAAAACTACACCCTTTCCATGAAACCACCTCACCAAACCTACAGTCAAAAATAACGCCCCCCTCGCCGCAGTAAAGGGTCAAGGACTAAACTCAACCAAATGAAAAGGATTACGTAACATTTTTATATACCTAATATCAAGCCAACAACCACCCTAACCTAATAACACAACCTTAGCTGTCTGACTATTCGAATGAAATGAAGCCGGAAAAACTCCATCTTGTCACTCAAACGAAGTCCTCAACGCCCTCCCCCATACAACAGACCGCTGAGAAACAAATGACTCAAACAACATAAATATAAACAACAATACAGAGACAAATGAAATCAAAGAACCCCAAGAAGATACTACATTTCACTTAGCAAACCTATCTGGATAGTCAGAATATCGCCGAGGCATCCCAGCCAACCCCAAAAAGTGCTGTGGAAAAAAGGTCAAATTTACACCCACAAACATCAAAACAAAATGAACCTTTCTTCACACGACATGAAAAGTTACCCCAGAAATTAAAGGGTACCAATACCTAAAAGCACTAAACAACGCAAAAACAGCCCCTATTCTCAAGACATAATGAAAATGGGCCACTACATAATAAGTATCATGCAAAACAATATCCAAAGAAGAATTTGACAACACAATCCCCGTCAACCCCCCCACAGTAAACAAAAAAATAAAACCCAAAGCCCACAAAATAGGCGGCTCAGTCTTATTAACAAACCCATGAATAGTTGCCAATCACCTAAAGACCTTAATCCCAGTCGGAACAGCAATAATCATCGTTGCAGCAGTAAAATAGGCCCGAGTATCTACATCTATCCCCACAGTAAACATATGATGGGCCCAAACAATAAAACCTAAAACCCCAATAGAAACAATAGCATACACCATACCCAAATACCCAAAAACTTGCTTTTTTCCAGCATAGTGTATGACAATATGAGAAATCATACCAAACCCAGGCAAAATCAAAATATACACTTCAGGATGCCCAAAAAACCAAAACAAGTGCATATATAAAATTGGATCACCCCCCCCAACAGGATCAAAAAAAGACGTATTAATGTTACGATCAGTAAGCAACATCGTAATGGCACCAGCTAAAACAGGCAACGCAGCAACCAACAAAACCGCCGTTACTGTCACAGCCCACACGAATAAAGGAATTCGCTCAGCAACCAACCCAGGAGATCGTATATTCCCCACAGTAGAAATAAAATTAATAGCCCCCAAAATAGAAGATGCACCAGCAAGATGCAAAGAAAAAATAGCCAAATCCACCGAGGCCCCAGAATGAGCAATATTCCCAGACAAAGGCGGATAAACCGTCCAACCAGTTCCAACACCCCTCTCCACCAAAGAAGACCTCAACAACAAAAATAAAGCAGGCACAAGTAACCAAAACCTTAAATTATTTAATCGAGGAAAAGCCATATCCGGAGCCCCAATCATAAGAGGAATAAGCCAATTACCAAAACCCCCAATCATCATAGGTATCACCAAGAAGAAAATTATTATAAAGGCGTGCGCTGTCACAATCACATTATATAATTGATCATCCCCCAACAACCTACCAGGCTGCCCTAGCTCAGCTCGAATTAAAAGGCTTAAAGCCAATCCAATCAAACCAGATCATAAAGCCAGCAATAAATATAAAGTACCAATATCCTTATGGTTTGTAGAACACAGTCATCGCAA